ATCTAGATATAGTTATTGCACCTATTTCGTTCTTTATCTGAAATATTTTTTTTTTAAACTAAATATATATTTCAAATCAAATCCAAATTTTACCATGATTCTCATCAACAAACAAAACCAATCAATCAATAGTTTGGAGTTGTAATTATTCACTAAGCAAGAGCCTCATTCTTTTATATCAAAATGGGGTCTTATTAATTGGGAGTTGCTCTTGAATTAAGTCTTTTTTATTTCAGGCAAATTCAAAATTGTTCGAGTCGTGTAATCGTTAATTATTGACATTGGTAAACGCCCTAAAGCAATTTGATTATAATTCAATTCGTGACGATCATATGTAGAAAGTTCATATTCTTCAGTCATTGATAAACAATTTGTTGGACAATACTCAACGCAATTACCACAAAATATACAGATTCCGAAATCAATACTGTAATTAAGCAATCGTTTCTTTCTAATATCCGTTTCCAATTTCCAATCTACAACAGGTAGATCTATAGGACATACACGAACACATACTTCACAAGCAATGCATTTATCAAATTCAAAGTGGATTCGGCCGCGGAAACGCTCCGATGTAATCAATTTTTCGTAGGGATATTGAATAGTTACAGGTAAACGACTCGCATGTGATAAGGTAATCATGAAACCTTGACCGATGTACCTTGCAGCTCGTACTGTTTGTTGACCATAATTCATGAACTCAGTTACCATAGAGAACATATCGTGAATATCTATAAAAAATTTTATACTTGTTTTGTTTCTTTCTCTTGTTCTTGTTTAAGACAAGTCGTGAAGATATAATATAGAATATCGTATTCTTTTACAGTGAAAGAAGTTGGGAAGAAGTTGTTAATAATAGATTGCCGAGAGATATAGGTAAAAGAAATTTCCACCCAAGATTTAAGAGTTGGTCCATCCTTAGCCTTGGTAAAGTCCATCTTGTTGTGATAGCAATGAATAAGAACAAATAAGTTTTAGCTAATGTAATAAAGATACCAATTATTGTTCCAAAGACTCTACCCGATTTATTTATTTCAAAAAAATAAGGAACGGCTATGTACGGAAGAGAAAGATTCCAACCCCCCAAGTAAAGAACCGTTACAAATAATGAAGAAACTAGTAAATTCAGATACGAGGCAACGTAAAATAAACCAAATTTTATACCTGAATATTCGGTTTGATAACCTGCTACCAATTCTTCTTCTGCTTCTGGTAAATCAAAAGGTAATCTTTCACACTCGGCTAAGGACGAAATTAGAAAAACGATAAACCCTATAGGTTGACGCCACAAATTCCACCCCCAAAAACCATATTTTGACTGCGATTCAACTATATCAACTGTACTTGAACTGTTAGATAATTATAGTCGACGATAACATTACTGTTCGCAACGCTATTACAGAACCGTACATGAGATTGTCACCTCATACGGCTCCTCAAAGGTCACAAATAAATCTAAGACCCGTTTGCTATTTTTTATCTTGATATGTTTTTTGTAGGATAGAATCCAAATCTATCACAAGGTCCCCAATTAGACAATGGAATTCTGTCTGCTATATATTATTTTTTATTATAAAGTGCTTCTGAATTGATCTTATCTTTTAAAAATTTAAAATTTTTTGTTGAGTAATAACTTAACCTTTAAATAAAAAGTTTTTTGTAGAAATCTCAATAAATATTTCAACCTAGAATTTTTGATTACGAAAAAAACTATACATTGTATTAGTTCACGAAACATTACAAGAATTCTATCTCTCTAAAAAAGATCTTTTTTGTAGTGCAATTTAATTATTTCGAGTTTATTTTTTTGTTCCTATTCTCCTTTCTCATAAAAAGGTACTTTAAGTAAAGGATTACTTCGTTCTTGATAGTTATTTACTTAATCGGTGGATAGGAAAATACTCTGGATCGGAATCGTGGGGAGTACTCCTTCATCATTTCTACCAACATAAAGCCCCAATTAGAATCCCTTTTATGCTATGCAGTATGAACATAAAAATCCTGTTGAATAACTTACATAATCTCTATTACGAATCCTTTGTGTACCTTGGTGTTCCTAACTATCCACTCTTTTTGGTCAAAAGGGCCCCGCTCATTAGGGTAATACATGTCTGTTAATAGCTATTAAAATCCCTAGATAGTTGCTCCTTTTGAACCCGCTTCAAGTCATGATGACTAATCACTCAATCTTGGGGTAAATAGTATATAATGCTTATGTTTACTTTCACTTAACACTTGTACATAGGAAATGAGACTGAATCTTTTTACTGCAAAGTAAGAAACTGTTTTTTTCACTCATATAACTATCTGGTTTAGTTCATCAACCCGAATGATGAATAAAAAATAAAAATGTATATTCAACTCATTAAATTTCCTTTCTAGAAAGAAAAGACATAGAGGAAATTTTATGTCTTAACGAATCACACGTAGAGATATTGATAACACACATAGAGTTAATGGTATTTCATAACTAATTGATTGAGCAGCAGCCCGTAAACCACCTAAAAAGGAATATTTATTATTTGATCCATAACCTGACATAAGAAGACCCACGGGAGCAATACTTGAAATGGCAATCCATAAAAAAACACCAATACTTAAATCGGCTAGAACAAGGCGATATCCAAAAGGAATTACTAAAGAACTTAGTAGAATTGATGTGACTGCTATGGATGGTCCGATACTGAATAAATGAGTATCTCCTCTTGATGGAAGAAGATTCTCTTTGAAAAGTAATTTTGTACCATCTGCTAAAGCTTGAAGAATTCCCAAAGGCCCGGCGTATTCAGGGCCAATACGTTGTTGTATCCCCGCAGATATTTCTCTTTCTAACCAAACAATTACTAGTACACCTATTGTGATTCCTAATACAGGAGTAAAAATAGGGACAAGCATCCATATGATCTCATATACCTCTTTTAAGGATTCCAATCTAAAAAAAGAATTGATAGCTTGTACTTCTGTTGTATCTATTATCATTTTAACGATCAACTTCTCCCATAATGATATCTATGCTACCTAGTATTGTCATAATATCAGCCAATTTCATTCTTTTAACTAATTGAGGAAGGATTTGCAAATTGATAAAACCCGGTGGTCGGATTTTCCATCTCCAAGGAAAAACACCCTTATCTCCTATCAGAAAAATTCCTAATTCTCCTTTTGGGGCTTCGACTCTCACATAAAGTTCTTGTTTTGACAATTCAAAAGTAGGAGAAGGTTTTTTACTGATAAATCGATAGTCAAAATCATTCCATTCGGGATCCCATACTTTATCAAAGCGCCGGATTTCTAAATTCTCATAGGGCCCTCCCGGAATTCCTTCTAAAGCCTGTTGAATAATTTTTATTGATTCTGTCATTTCACCGATTCGTACTAAATAACGAGCTAATGAATCCCCTTCCTTTTGCCATTGAACTCCCCAATCAAATTCATCGTAAGACTCATAATGATCAACCTTTCGAAGATCCCATTGTATTCCGGAAGCTCGTAGCATTGGTCCCGATAAACCCCAATTTATTGCCTCCTCTCCGCCAATAATGCCTACTCCCTCAACTCGCTCTAAAAAAATAGGATTCCGTGTAATAAGCCTTTGATATTCAGTAACTCTTGTTAAAAAATAATCACAAAAATCCAAACATTTATCTACCCAGCCATAAGGTAAATCAGCAGCGACTCCTCCAATACGAAAATAATTATGCATCATTCGCATACCGGTAGCAGCTTCGAATAGGTCATATATCAATTCTCTTTCTCGAAAAATATAGAAGAAGGGGGTCTGTGCGCCAATATCTGCCATAAAAGGGCCAAGCCATAACAAATGCGAAGCTATACGACTTAACTCTAACATAATGACTCTGATATAGCTGGCCCTTTTAGGCACTTGAATATTGCCTAACTGCTCTGGTGCATTTACAGTTATTGCTTCAGTGAACATAGTGGCTAAATAATCCCAACGTGTTACATAAGGTAAATATTGTATAATTGTTCGGTTTTCCGCAATTTTTTCCATTCCTCTATGTAAATAACCCAATATCGGTTCACAGTCAATAACATCTTCACCATCTAGAGTAACAATGAGTCGAAGAACACCGTGCATTGATGGGTGCTGAGGGCCCATATTGACTATCATAAGGTCATTTCGTGTAGCTGGTGCAGTCATAGGTTTTTCCCGATTCATTCTTCCATGAATTGCTGAAAGCGAAAAGAGGTTCATCAAAATTTAAGCGAAAATTCAAAACGACTCTTCAGATTAATGATTTTTTGTTTCTCGAATCTCCAACTGTCCGATTAATTCTTTATAACGTACTCTATTTTTTTTTGACAAATAGGCGAGCAGCCGTTGACGTTTTCCTATAATTTTACGCAGACCTCTCTGAGATAAATAGTCTTTTTTGTGCAATTCCAAATGTGAAGTAAGTCTCCGTATCCTATTGGTGAAACTCACTACTTGAAATTCAACAGACCCCTTGTTGTCTTCGTTTTCCTCTTTCAAAATAATTGTACTGGATGGATTTTTTATCATAAAAAAAGCTCCTTCTACCCTTTAATTTACATATAAAATATTTTATTTGATCAGTAATAATAATATTAGTCATTAGTATACACAAGAATTTTAATTTTAGTTGGACAGGGATAAAAAAGTATATGGTACATTTTTACACTTACAACGTCAAATAATTTAGACCCAAAATTCGGAATATTCCATATATTCGTTTATTTTATAGATTTTATCCAAACAAATTGATACGTCATTGACTTAGTATTAAATAAAAAATATCTAATATTAGACTGGGACGTAAGACAGGGCATATGTGCATCTGTTTACTTTTCTATATGGTACAGAATATATAGGAAAAATGTACCATCAACCAATTTTTAATTGTGGATATATTCTTAACAAACTAAAACAGCTTCCATTATTGGTATTAAACCAATATCTATTCATACAAGCTAAGTCTTCTAATCGATAATTAGGCCAAAGAAATAACTTTAATTTAATTAATTCGTTTTTATCTCTATCAAGATGCTTTTTTTGATCCAAAAAAGGATTCCTGTTTTTTATGTTCTTTTTGTTACAAAATACTCGATTTTTATCCACACTTTTTATATTCTTTGAGTTGAAAGAAATTAGAATTCTAAATTCTCTACGACGTCTAGATGATAAAATATTTTCAGGAACGATAAAATCATAATGTTTTTTGTCTCTCTTTCGAATTATTATTTGATATCTTGGGATAGATTCATCCAATTTATTTTTATTGATATATCTTTGTTCTTGATATCTTTGAGGAGTTTGGTACTTACTTTTATGAACCAACGATATACCTACGGTTTGATATATAATAAAGTATCCGTCGTTTTTTACAGACAAACGAATGGGATCGATAAAAAATATCCCCTTTTTATTCAATTCTATAGGAGTCAATTTTTTTCGAATCACCATTATATCCAGATTTATTTCTTTCCTTTGAATAGACGATATAGTAGTATCTCTTGGATTTATCAGTCCAAGCAAGTAACAATATATCTTGATATTATTGATCACTCTTTCAGTTAAATTCGGAATTAAACCATCGTCTATTATCCATTGAAAAAGCAAAAAGTGTTTCCGTAAGAAAATCATTTCTGGTCTCATCTTATTCCGGATCTTATATTGTTTTTTCATTTTATCTTGGTTTTGTGAATATGATCCAAGGCCTCTTCGGCTCGCGGTTTCTTTTTCTTCTTGATTTCGATTCATTAATTCAGAATATCTTTTTTCATTCGATGGTCTAAAAAAATGGAATTTTTTCTTTTCATTGATGTTTTTCTTTTTATTTAAATTTAAAAGAAGTAATTTGCTTGGTATAATCCATGGTTTTATTTTGTATATATTATAAAGTGGCACAAATTCTGGGAAGAACGGAAGTTTCAGATTTGTCGATATTGGGTTTAGGATTTCTTCATTCATTTCCATCCAATCAAAAAAGAGTTTCTTGTCATTGATTGGATTTATTTCTAAATCTTGATGAATCATCAGATAAAAAATATCGTTTTTATCCATTTTCTCAATTTTTTGGTAATTCTTACTTCCAAGCTTAGTATTTATATTACTGCTATAATCCATTTTGGTCCAGGCCTCAATATCTTTTTTTTGTCTTAGAAAAAAATTGAGAATTGTCCAATCAAAATATTTTCTATCTGGATTTTTTTGCATATACATAATATCGCCCTTTTCTAGATAATGATTGATAGGAATTTCCTCCAGGCTTTCAAATAAATTTTGTTTATAATTGTTGTAATTAAAAGTAATTTTTTGGTTGTTATTTAATTCTGATGGTGATCCATAAATAATATATGAGGACTTCTTAATTTCAGAATTAATAGATTTATATGATAAAAGATTATATATATAGTATTTTGAAAAATTATCTTTTTGGTTTGGTAATGGATATACTTTAAAATCCTTTTGTTTTTTGTGATAAAGTAATCCATCTTTTTCATACGAATTCCATTTTGTTAAATCTTTATTTTGGGTAATACCACCTTCATTTATTGTAGTTCGCCATTTTTGTGGTATTAATTCAAACCATCTAATCTGAGATAAATTGTATTGATAATGACCTCTTAACCAGTTTTTCCATTGATTCGTTTCAGAACTTGAAAGTTTTGTATGTCTTAATTCGGAATGAAATATTCCTTGTGTTACAAAATAATTTTTTATTGCAGTCTTAAGAAAAACGGGAGTTCCATGATACTCAAAAATAGATCTTAACTTATACAAATTAATAACTTGGGTTTGTGATAATTTGTAAAATACATATGCTTGTGATAAAGAGGATAAGTCAAAAAAAAAATGTGAATTCCTCTTACTATTCTTAATATTGTAAAGTTCACTTTTTAGAGTCGAAATAAAGTTAATTTCTTTTTTGTTTTTTTTATTTTTTATTTCTTGGTTTGTTTTATTATTGTAAATGTATTTATCAAAACAAAAATTTCTTGATTCAAGAACTAGTTGTGTAGGAATTCTGGCAATATGAATGATACATAGAAAGATATCGATGTATATTCTTTTAATGAAAATTTTTATAAACAAATCTAATTTATAGATTAATCGATTGCTTCTTTTTTTTATTTTTAATATTTTCAAAAAAAATTTTGGTGATTTTTCTTTTCCATTATAACTTGTTTTGTTAGGACTACTTCTTTTCTTGGCGTTGCTGTTTTTTTCTTTTGTAAGACTCTTTGTTTTCTTTCTGATTGTGCTTGTTCTATCAGACAGATTTTTAATTTTTTTTTCTCTCAGTGAATAATTTGTATTATCTGTAGATTTAATTTTTCTAAACGAGTCGTGAATTATCTTATTCCTAATTATAGAATCTTTTTTTTTGTTAGTTTCGCCGGATTCATACACCTTTCTCAATATAAATAATCGAGTTGGATGTACTTTTAAGAGTTCTTTTTTTATTTTTTTTATAAACAGAAATAAAACGTTTTTGATAACCACCCTTTTTGGTT